TTTACATATAGTTATATATGTTGTTATAATGGAAATTGAGAATTATGTATAAATTTTGATTTTTTATATCATAAAGAAAACATAAATTAAGATTCAAATCCAACTAAAAATAATTTATGAATTCACAGTTAGTAGCCAATAGTTAATGGTTCAAATTTCTCATAAATTTTGGCTTTTGTGACTGACAATCCACACTTTCTTTTTCATTTTTAATAGAAAAGGAGGAGGGTTTCTTTTAGGAAAGGCATGAAGGAAAACAGAATGAAAAACACAAGTTACCCAAACCAAAAGAACTAAGAAAGGTAAAAATTTCATCTAGATTGTATCCTTTTGGCGACATGGCCGAGTGGTAAGGCGGGGGACTGCAAATCCTTTTTCCCCAGTTCAAATCTGGGTGTCGCCTGATCAACAAAATACTAAAAATCCCCTATTCGCTTCTGCAGATCTAACTCTTTTGCTAATAGAAAAAACTGGCTCAATGAGTCCCCAGCAGAAGCAGAGGAAAAGGACTTTTTTATACTTGTTCAAGCATCAGTTATAGGGTTTTTGTAAAAAATGGTAAATCCCTGAATTCCTGATAAGGAAAGATTATAGTGAGGAAAGGGGCGGAATTTTGATCCGGACTCACGAGAGTCTCTGAGTGCTCAGGCATTGAATCAATATTCTATATGAATAGATAATTGGAATTTTTTATAAATAGAGATTTCGTTGATTAGTTCATCAATAATGTTGGGTCAGAATCCCTTTTTGACTCTGCGCCATGGATTCCACTATTATTAGTGAGCAATAATAGAAAAATTCCTTCATATTCATAGAAATAGAGGACATAATTTACATGGATATAGTAAGTCTCGCTTGGGCTGGTTTAATGGTAGTCTTTACATTTTCTCTTTCACTCGTAGTATGGGGAAGAAGTGGACTCTAGAAATACTATTAGTTGAGGAATAAAACTTTATCAATTGTTTTATAGATCATTCTGAAAAGGGTTTTTAACAATTTTTTTGATTTAAAATAAAAATAGATTTATTTCGAAAGTCCGTTGAATTCTAGTGGAATTAATATCTTATATAAAGAATACTCTTTCAATCAAAGAAATATTTCAATCATTCCGACTAATTCTTTAGTATTTTATACACTGTAGAATATTTTTTACACTCCAATAAAACTCTGAGAAAGTATGGTAGAAAGAAAGATATGAATCTTTCTTTCTACCAGATACTATCAGATCGCATAGACTACTGCCGATTCTAGTCCGCGCATTTCAGTTAAGGCGCGGAATTTGAATCCTTTTCATCAGAAGTCAAGTTTCGTTCAAATTTATTAATCATTTTTACTTTGATTTTGACTAATTGTTTTTACGTAAATGATAAGTAGAAAAGCAGTAGGCACGAGAACGAACAATGCAGTAGCAATAAATGCAAGAATATTTACTTCCATAATATAATAGTTTTTTTATTTTAATTTTATTTCACAATAACTCGAGATTTAATCCCATAGAGATGATAAATCTTTTGCCTGTAAATTCAATGGATGAATTCCCTCTTGATGGTATTGAATCGAATCAATATCATAAATAACAATATCTGAGCTATGAAATCAACTCATTGTCAAGAATTGAATAGTATACCATAGGAAAATCTTTTATCCACACCGAATCAAACCAAAAGTGGGATTCCTGATCCAATCAAGAATTTTTTATTTCCTGTTCCGTTCTTTTTTTTTTCGATAATCTACCCTACACCTTTCTTCTATCATTATCCGATGAAGTATCATCGGACGACCCTTCCACTTCCATTAGATCAAAACCCAAATAAACAATAGAGCTAAAATGGAAAAAGAAAGAGGTTAAGTTCTAAACTCTTTTTTTTAATGATCGAATTTTCTTTGAAGACAAAGACGTGCGGTAAAGATGAATCCGTGTAGAAAGTATTTAATATTCTATTTCTAATATTCTATTATATTAATAGTAGCATTTTCGATGTCGATGGGACTCCGAAAATACAAGAAATCAAAAATGGGGAGGAATTTTTATTTATTCCTTCACTAATTCATCCCTTCTCGAAGAAAAGTGCTATTGTGGGACGATCTTTATCTTTCTTTTATCCTCTTTCCTCATATTATTATATTAGGACTAGGGCACATATATCAAAAGTTCAGTGTGCAATTTGAAGAAAATTTTCAAATTCAAATTAGGAAATTTACTAATTGAAGTTACCCAAAACCAGAACGAAAACCCGAGATAATGACATTTGGAAACGTAGCTCAGTGAGGAATTAGATTCTCTTTATTTTAATTTTTTTGGGGTCATATAAAAAAAGAAATTCTATTTGTGTATGTGGTACTCTCTTCTCTGTCCATATTCTATTATATTATGAACAATCAAAAATAAGACCAATCTATCTTGGAATCCTGAATATAATCCTACCAACAATTGTACTAATTCAAATATATCTTTATACCATAAATTGGTAGTCGTTGCAGTACCGAAAATTTGCATCTA